GTCACTTTATAATATTAGTAAGAAAAATTCACATATTTTTTGTGATTTATCCTACTTGTCACAAGCATATGTATTTTACAAATTATCACAAACCCAAGTTATTAATTTGTCTAAATTTAGATCTGTTCTTCAATATAACACAACGTCTTGCTTCCTTAAGACTAAAATAAAGGACTATTTTAAAACACTAGGAATATTTCATTCGGAATTAAAACATAAGAAACTTCAGAGTTATAGAATCAATCAATGGAAAAACTGGTTAAGATGGCATTATCAATACGATTTATCTCAGATTAGATGGTCTAGATTAATGCCAAAAAAATGGCGAACTAAGGTTAATCAAAGTTGTATGGCTCAAAATAAAAATAGAAACTTAAACAAATGGAATTCATATGAAAAAGACCAATTAATTCATTACAAAAAAGAAAATGATTCGGAACTCTATTCATTATCAAACCAAAAAGATAATTTTAAAAAATGTTATAGATATGGTCTTTTAGCATATAAATCAATTAATTATGAAAATAAAAGTGACTCATTTTTTTCTAGATTACCCTTTCAAGTAAAGAAGAACTTAGAAATTTCGTATAATTCCAACACGTCCAAACACAACTTTGTTGATATGCCCGGCAATCTTCATATCAATAATTATCTAAGAAAGGTCAATATTCTAGATATAGAAAGAAATCTCGATAGAAAATATTTTGATTGGAAAATTATCCATTTTTCTCTTAGACAAAAAGGAGATATTGAAGCCTGGGTTAAGATCGATACCAACAGTAATCCAAATACTAAAATTGGTATTAATAATTATCAAATAATTGATAAAATTGAGAAAAAAGGGGTTTTTTATCTTACAACTCATCAAAATCCAGAAAAAACTAAAAAAAATTCGAAAAAAGTATTTTTTGATTGGATGGGAATGAATGAAAAAATATTTAATCGTCCCATATTGAATCTGGAATTTTGGTTCTTCCCAGAATTTGTACTACTTTATAATGTCTATAAAATAAAACCGTGGATTATACCAAGCAAATTCCTTCTTTTTAATTTGAATACAAATGAAAATGTTATTCAAAATAAAAACCAAAAACAAAACTTTTTTCTACCATCAAATAAAAGAATAAAGAATCGAAGTCAAGAAACAAAAGAACCCCCAAGTCAAAGAGAGCGTGGATCAGATATAGAAAACAAAGGAAATCTGAGCCCTGTTTTTTCAAAACATCAAACCGATCTTGAAAAAGATTACGTGGAATCAGACACAAAAAAGGGTCAAAATAAAAAACAATACAAAAGCAACACGGAAGCAGAACTAGATTTGTTCTTGAAACGTTATTTGCTTTTTCAATTGAGATGGAACGATGCTTTGAATAAAAGAATGCTCGAAAATATCAAGGTATATTGTCTCCTGCTTCGACTGATAAATCCAACCAAAATTACTATATCGTCAATTCAAAGGAGAGAAATGAGTTTGGATATAATGCTGATTCAGGCAAATTTACCTCTTACAGACTTGATGAAGAAGGGGGTATTGATTATCGAACCTATTCGGTTGTCTGTAAAACATAATGGACAATTTATTATGTATCAAACCATAGGTATTTCATTGGTTCATAAAAGTAAACACCAAACTAATCAAAGATACCGAGAACAAAGATATGTTGATAAAAAGAATTTTGACGAATTCATTCTGCAACCTCAAACTCAAAGAATAAATACAGAAAAAACTCATTTTGATTTGCTTGTTCCTGAAAATATTTTATGGTCTAGACGTCGTAGAGAATTGAGAATTCGAAGTTTTTTTAATTCTTTGAATTGGAATGTCGTCGATAGAAATTCAGTATTTTTCAACGAAACCAATGTAAAAAACTGGAGTCAATTTTTGGGTGAACGGAAACCCCTTTATAAAGATAAAAATGAATTAATTAAATTTAAGTTCTTTCTTTGGCCTAATTATCGATTAGAAGATTTAGCTTGTATGAATCGTTATTGGTTTGATACCAATAATGGTAGCCGTTTCAGTATCTTAAGGATACATATGTATCCACGATTGAAAATTAATTGATAGTACTATATACCCTGTCTCGTATAGAGTATCTGAAAGCAAACAAATGCAAACATGCCTTGTTTTACATCTCATTCGAATCTAATTCGAGTAGACAATACTAAATCAATAAAATAAGGTATTGATTAGATCTAGAAATGAATCAACAGAATCTTCTTCATTTTAGGATTTTAGGTTTCAATTATTCGCTTTTGTGACTGAAAAAAACGTACCTACCACCTTTTTGGATTCCTATCTGAATCAAATTTCAAATTTGATTAATTTATTGGAATTGCTAAAATTAGAGGTTCATAAAGAAATTAAGTCTATATACCACGTTCAAATTACTGGCATTATTATTACTGATCAATAAAATTATAAAAAATCCATATCTGTAAAATAAAGAAAGGGGAAATTCATTTATGGTAAAAAATTCTGTCATTTCAGTTATTTTTCAAGAAGAAAAGAAAGGATCTGTTGAATTTCAAGTATTCAATTTCACCAATAAGATACGGAGACTTACTTCACATTTAGAATTGCACAAAAAAGACTATTTATCTCAGAGAGGTTTGAAGAAAATTTTGGGAAAACGTCAACGACTGCTAGCTTATTTGGCAAAAAAAAATAGAGTACGTTATAAAGAATTAATTAATCAGTTGGAGATTCGAGAGACAAAAACTCGTTAATTTGATTAATTTGAAGAGTTATTTCATTTTAACTTATATGTTTCGATTAAATTTTGATGAACTTCTTTTCACTTTCAGTAATTCATGGAAGAATGAATCGTTAAAAAACTTATGACTGCACCAACTACAAGAAAAGACCTCATGATAGTCAATATGGGGCCTCAGCACCCATCAATGCACGGTGTTCTTCGACTCATCGTTACTCTAGATGGTGAAGATGTTGTCGACTGCGAACCAATATTGGGTTATTTACATAGAGGGATGGAGAAAATTGCGGAAAACCGAACAATTATACAATATTTGCCTTATGTAACACGTTGGGATTATTTAGCTACTATGTTCACAGAAGCAATAACCATAAATGGACCCGAACAATTAGGCAATATTCAAGTACCTAAAAGGGCTAGCTATATCAGAGTCATTATGTTGGAGTTGAGTCGGATAGCTTCTCATTTGTTATGGCTCGGTCCTTTTATGGCGGATATTGGTGCACAGACCCCTTTCTTCTATATTTTTAGAGAAAGAGAATTGATATATGACCTATTCGAAGCTGCCACCGGTATGCGAATGATGCATAATTATTTTCGTATTGGAGGAGTGGCTGCCGATCTACCCTATGGCTGGATAGATAAATGTTTGGATTTTTGCGATTATTTTTTAACAGGGGTTGCTGAGTATCAAAAACTTATTACCCGGAATCCTATTTTTTTAGAACGAGTTGAAGGCGTAGGCATTATTGGGAGAGACGAGGCAGTAAATTGGGGTTTATCGGGACCAATGCTACGAGCTTCCGGAATAGAATGGGATCTTCGTAAAGTTGATCATTATGAGTCTTACGACGAATTTGATTGGCAGGTTCAATGGCAACGAGAAGGGGATTCATTAGCTCGTTATTTAGTACGAATCGGTGAAATGACAGAATCCATAAAGATTATTCAACAGGCTTTGGAAGGAATTCCAGGAGGGCCTTACGAAAATTTAGAAATGCGACGTTTTGACAGATTAAAAGATCCTGAATGGAATGATTTTGAATATCGGTTTATTAGTAAAAAGCCTTCTCCAACTTTTGAATTGTCGAAACAAGAACTTTATGTGAGAGTTGAAGCCCCAAAAGGAGAATTGGGGATTTTTCTGATAGGAGACCAGAGCGTTTTTCCTTGGAGATGGAAAATTCGCCCACCAGGTTTTATCAATTTGCAAATTCTTCCTCAGTTAGTTAAAAGAATGAAATTGGCTGATATTATGACAATACTAGGTAGCATAGATATCATTATGGGAGAAGTTGATCGTTGAAATGATAATTGATACAACAGAAATAGAGACTATCAATTCTTTTTCCAAATTGGAATCCTTAAAAGAAGTCTATGGGATCATATGGATGCTTGTCCCTATTGTGACTCTTGTATTAGGAATCACAATAGGTGTACTAGTAATTGTTTGGTTAGAAAGAGAAATATCTGCAGGAATACAACAACGTATCGGGCCTGAATATGCCGGCCCTTTAGGAATTCTTCAAGCTCTAGCAGATGGGACAAAACTACTTTTGAAAGAGAACCTTATTCCATCTACAGGAGATACTCGTTTATTCAGTATTGGACCATCCATAGCAGTAATATCTATCTTTCTAAGTTATTCAGTAATTCCTTTTGGTGATCACCTTGTTCTAGCCGATCTTAGTATTGGTGTTTTTTTTTGGATTGCCATTTCAAGTATTGCTCCCGTTGGACTTCTTATGTCGGGGTATGGATCAAATAATAAATATTCCTTTTTAGGTGGTCTACGGGCAGCTGCTCAATCAATTAGTTATGAAATACCATTAGCTCTATGTGTGTTATCAATATCTCTACGTGTGATTCGGTGAGACCTAAAATTTATAAAAATTCTTTTCTTTCTAGAAACAAGGATAAAAAGATTTGATTGACTATATATATTTTTATTTTTCTTCAGCATTTGAGTTGATGAACTAAACCAGATAGTTATATGAGTGAAAGAAAACGGCTTCTAAATTTGCAGTAAAAAAGTTGAGTCTCATTTCCTATGTACAAGAATCAAATGGTGAAAAAAGTAAACATAAGCAAGAGAGATTGTTTACCCCAAGATTCGTGAATTGTCATGATAGCTTGAAGCGGGTTCAAAAGACCAACTCTATGGAGTTTTTACTGTCTATTACCATAGATGGATTTCCACAACGGGAGGTTTTTGAAACAAAAAATGAGTGGATGGTTAGGAAGACCAAGATACACAAAGGATTAGTAATTGAGATTATGTAA